TGAGATACACGCGAAATACGTGCAGGATCATCATTAGGACCATCATACTTGCCGACCATCGATGAACTGATCGGATTAACCAACCAAAATTAGCTTCAGTCATTATATATTGAACAGAAGCAAAGGCCTCCGTAACGGTCGGACGATAATAAAAAGTCATAGCAAACCCGGTAGCTACTTGTACTAAAAAACAAGTAAGCGTAATTCCCCCTAGACAATAAAATATGTTGACGTGAGGAGGAACATATTTACTAGTTATATCATCGGCAATTGCCTGAATCTCAAGACGTTCTTCGAACCAATCATAGATTTTATTGAGATAGGTAAATCAAGGGGACCCCCCCGGAGAACCGTATATGAAAATTTCATCTCGTACGGCTCAAACAGAAACACCCAAATACTAGTTCTAACGGATGTGTGTAATATAAAGTTTGAAATTTATTAATTCTATGATTTATGATTCAATTTTTTTTTGAAGATACTAAAGAATAAAAATCCGAAAGCTCTTCTTTGTGGTTATAATGCCAAAAAATCAAGTCGGCTCATTCGTCTATATATTGATCGTTATAGGCCTCTTGAATCTTCTATTTACCTATTTTCTTTGGTGTTATTTATGTGTAATGCGGCTTTACTGCTGTTTTCTTTATTATTGATAGGAATTCTCTTGTTAAGACCCTATGAATTGATTAAAACCTCAGATTCATACTAAAACCACGATGATTCAATAAAACCCTTTCAAACTAAGTCTAAGTCCCAAAATTCCCTGAGTAAGAACCATTGGATCATCACTTATTCAATGAATAGATATAATGACTAAAAATCCAAACCAAAGAAACCTTTGTTTTGTCCTTTGATCAAAATAAGCATAAACGAAAGTTTGAAAGAATAAAAATATTTCTATTTATAACTTCTAACTCTTTGAAAAAATTTTTTGAAGTCCGGACACGAGGTCTGACTATTAAGTATGAATCATAGTTCTAATAGTAATCTATTTCATATATTCCGTGCTCCAGATACTAGAATGAATATCCGACGAAGTAAAACCATCTCTATCAAGATGACAGACCCATTCTCTGTACTATCCATAGGATCATTTATACCAAGTCACACACTCATATTCCGGAAATACAGAAACAAAGAAATTCCACGGTCAAACTACCAAAATAGAATGGGATAAAAATCAGAAACCTAAACGCTTCACTTTGTATTGAAAAAGCCAGTTAATGGTTCTTGTGAATCTAATTCATTGAAATTCCATCCAGTAAAATGGAAGAATTATAAATCTCCAAAATAATAGATAGGAATATCGCGAATAGAGCCATTGCGAGACCCATCAAAGGAGTAGTTCCCCACCCAGGAGCTACTTTACCATATTCTGAATTCAATGGTTTCAATAAACTCCCCGCATTAGTTCGTTTTGGGCGGCCAGATCTAGAACTACCTTCAACGGTTTGTGTAGCCATAATATTTTATATTCAGTAAGATCTGTTGACTTTGTATACCATTCCGTTGTAAATAAATGATCTTATCATAGATCCATTGTGGTCTTAAAACTTTATAATGTCTTAAAACTATATAATCATGGAAACAGCAACCCTAGTTGCCATCTTTTTATCTGGTTTACTTGTAAGTTTTACTGGGTACGCCTTATATACTGCTTTTGGGCAACCCTCTCAACAACTAAGAGATCCATTCGAGGAACACGGGGACTAGTTGAAGTACGGATCCTCCCAATATTGGGAGGATCCGTACTTCAATTGAGATAATGACAAATCATTTCACCTTTTTAGTTGGAACTTTAGGCGGGTCTCGAAAAAAGATAGCGAAAAAAATGATTCCTAGAGTTGAGACTAAAAGGAATGTATAAACCAATGCTTCCATAGATTCGATCGTGGTTTACAATTATAGCTTCCATACCTGTTTATTTGGGATCGTCTCCCGGATAAATAAAGAACAAGAGTCAAAGAAAAGGCAGTGATTCAAATCAAGATTTATCTGGTACCCCATCTAAAAATCACAAAAAGAAAATAAAAATGAAAAGTAACAAGTAACAAAGCATATTGTATCAGACTACTTGTCTTCTTGTAGTTGGATCTCCAAGTTTTTGGAATGCTCCAAATTCCACTTGAGCATCTAAATCTGGATCAATACCAGCAAAAACATCTCGAAACAAGGTTCTAGCACCATGCCAAATGTGTCCGAAGAAGAAGAGCAAAGCAAACGAAGCATGTCCAAAAGTAAACCAACCACGTGGACTGCTACGAAAAACGCCATCGGATTTCAAAGTAGCACGATCTAATTCAAAAATCTCACCCAATTGAGCACGTCTAGCATATTTTTTCACAGTAGCGGGATCGCTATAACTGACTCCGTTGAGTTCGCCGCCATAGAACTCGACAGTTACACCTACTTGTTCGACACTATATTTAGATTCCGCCCTTCTAAAAGGAACATCGGCTCTAACAATTCCGTCTCCGTCTACCAAAACAACCGGAAATGTTTCAAAAAAAGTAGGCATACGACGTACAAAAAGTTCGCGCCCCTCTTTATCTCTAAAGATAGGATGTCCTAACCACCCAACAGCTATTCCATCCCCGTTGTCCATTGAGCCCGCTCTGAATAACCCCCCCTTTGCCGGATTATTGCCGATGTAATCATAAAAAGCTAGTTTTTCGGGAATTTTAGACCAAGCTTCAGATAAACTTTGATTTTCAGCCAACCCAGCACCAATTCTTCGATATATTTCTTGTTGGAAGTATCCTTGATCCCATTGATAACGAGTGGGACCAAATAATTCAATCGGGGTAGTTGCTGAACCATACCACATAGTTCCAGCAACTACAAAAGCGGCAAAAAAGACAGCAGCAATACTACTGGAAAGGACGGTTTCAATATTTCCCATACGTAATCCTTTGTATAGGCGTTGAGGTGGACGTACACTAAGATGGAATAGACCCGCCAATATGCCCAAGGTCCCTGCTGCAATATGATGAGAGGCTATTCCTCCCGGAACAAAAGGATCAAAACCCTCCACACCCCACGCTGGATTTACGGATTGTACCCTTCCAGTTAGTCCATAAGGATCGGACACCCATATTCCAGGACCATACAATCCTGTTACATGAAATGCACCAAAACCAAAGCAAGCCACCCCTGATAGAAATAAATGAATTCCAAAGATCTTAGGCAAATCCAAAGAGGGTTTTCCTGTACGTTCATCAGTAAATATTTCTAGATCCCAATACACCCAATGCCAGATAGCTGCCAAAAAGCACAAGCCCGAAAACACAATATGTGCCCCGGCCACACCTTCGTAACTCCAAATACCCGGATTCGTTACAGTACCCCCTGTGATACTCCAACCGCCCCATGAATTGGTTATTCCTAAACGAGTCATGAAGGGTATAACGAACATACCCTGTCTCCACATTGGATCAAGAACAGGATCAGAAGGATCAAAAACTGCTAATTCGTATAGAGCCATCGAACCGGCCCAACCAGCAACCAGAGCTGTATGCATTATATGGACAGAAATCAAACGACCGGGATCATTCAATACGACGGTATGAACACGATACCAAGGCAAACCCATGGAAATACCCCTTTATCAATGAAAAATAGACACAATGTAACTTTATTGCATTGGAAAAAACTATGCTGTGGACCCTCTTTTTAGTGGATTATCTTGGGGAAAGAATTAATATTTGTTTGATTTGTTAATATTTGTTTGATTCTTTTCAATTACTTTTAGTAATAATGAAACTATTTTGTTCGTAGGAACAAAAAGAAGCAGATCTATTCTACACCCGATAAGTACCAATACGCAATGGTAGGGGAGTTGATACCATTTTATATGAGTGAATGCATATATATATTTGTTCATCATTCAAAGGACTTATTTGTAATAATTTTCCTTTATTCATTTTGTCTTCTTTATCTTTTTTTATGAACTTAGTCAATCTATGGATAAAATATGATAAAGGCCAATATTAGTAGGACACTAAATCCATTGTTACGCTTTCACATCAAAGTGAGATATAGTACTTAATTTTTATTTTATTTAATGCCTATTGGTGTTCCAAGAGTACCTTTTCGAAGTCCTGGAGAGGAAGATGCATTGTGGATTGACGTATAGTGCGACTTGTCAGATATATTGGGTCATATGGTATTTCCCCATTCTCTTCCCCGATCGAGATATCCTCCCCTTCGCCCAAGAAAGATTGATTGAATTATCAAAAATTTGGAGCGTGAAGTTCAATTAGATCCATTTTTTCGGGAGGGTATACAGATTAATATTATCAATTAGAATAATTTATGGTTATCTTGGTTAGGCCAATAAAATGAAGTATCCAGGCTCCGTTTAGAAAAAAACCGGTAATAAATCTATTTATGATTACTATTTCTATCATATTCTATCATATTCTATTTACTATTTCTATCATATTCGATTTCTTTATATATTTATAATAGAAGTGATCTCAAACTGTTAATCAATCGAGTAATATGATGAATGCATTGAATATCTGTTGTAAGACATGAAATAAATTGTAAAAAGGAAGTCGTAGCAAAAGGACGTGGTATTGGGGCATTTGTCATATATGTGCAAATCCAAATCGGGCGGATCTTTACTCGGAGTAGAGCATAAACCTAAAAAAATTGAAGAAGCCCATTCAGGAACAAGAAAATTACATCGCGATTGAGATTGTATCTCGATGAAACAATACATCAATGAAAAGTTAGTTAGATAAATTTAGTAATTTTTTTTATAGATAAACAAAACAGGCCAAAACCCATCTTTTTTGAAAAATGAAAGAAAAGCCCCTTTTTATAAGTTAAAAGCCTGGTATGAAAAAAAAAAAATAAATAAATAAAAGAAAGCGCTAGAATCTACATCTACACATTGATTCTTTTATTTTTTTTCGTTATTTTTGTTGAACCGTATGCATCAAAAGGTGCATGTACGGTTTCTAAGGGATACAACTTTATCCCAATCAACCGACTTTATCGAGAAAGATTACTTTTTTTAGGCCAAGGGGTTGATAGCGAGATCTCGAATCAACTTATTGGTCTTATGGTATATCTCAGTATAGAGGATGATACCAAAGATCTATATTTGTTTATAAATTCTCCTGGCGGATGGGTAATACCCGGAGTAGCTATTTATGATACTATGCAATTTGTGCGACCAGATATACAGACAATATGCATGGGATTAGCCGCTTCAATGGGATCTTTTATTCTGGTCGGAGGAGAAATTACCAAACGTCTAGCATTCCCTCACGCTTGGCGCCAATGAGTTTTTTATTTGATTTGAGAGAAAAAAGAAGACTATGCCTTCGCGCTATATGAAATATGAATATTAAGTAATAATAGCATGGCACTTCGAATTCGATATGATAAATTTTTTTAACCCTTAAATTATGTATCGAAAGAGTAGTATGAGATAAAAGGTATTTCCGATTTTATCTAATCTATCGGGAAGCCTATTTCAGCGTCACAAACTTTTTTGTTTTCACGCCGGGAGGCTCTTAACAATATTTAGGTTATGAAAGAATATGAAAATAAAAAAAATCTTGTTTTTTTATTTGAAAAAAAAAAAAAAAAGAAACTTTGGGATTGCTAAATAACAGACGAAATAAATATATAAAGCAACGGAGCCATCATAGTATTTTTGAACTACTCCAAAAACAAAAAGAAGGGTGGTTATTGGATCATTTACCAACCCGAGTCTGATAGACCCTATATTTAATTTATTTGATATTTAAGTAAGGTAAAAACGAATTCCATTATAGAGCCGTATGCAATGCGTAAAAGATGCCTGTACGGTTGTTCAATTATATATTTTATTATTCTTTATCTCTTCACCTTATCATCATGCGAGATAGAATAAACATTTATTATGTTATATCATCAGGGTAATGATCCATCAACCTGCTAGTTCTTTTTATGAGGCACAGACGGGAGAATTTATCTTGGAAGCGGAAGAACTTTTGAAGCTGCGCGAAACCGTCACAAGGGTTTATGTACAAAGGACAGGCAAACCCTTATGGGTTGTATCCGAAGATATGGAAAGAGATGTTTTTATGTCAGCAACAGAAGCCCAAGCTCATGGAATTGTTGATCTTGTAGCGACTGAATAAAAAAGAAAAAATAACAAAAATTTCAGACGAATTGGTGATTTGAGATTTTATCTTCTTACCGGATTTAATATTCTATTCATTAATCTATTAATATAGAAATAAAATAATTCATAATCATCCGGTTAAGATCGATCTAAACCAGCCCATTATGTATATGATTCAATATGCCAACTATTAAACAACTTATTAGAAACACAAGACAGCCAATCAGAAATGTCACGAAATCCCCCGCTCTTGGGGGATGTCCTCAGCGACGAGGAACATGTACTAGGGTGTATGTGCGACTCGTTCAGATCATGGGCTAGGACAAAAGAAAGAAAACAATTGATCCAGTATCAACGATCAGTACCAGTGAATAGACTAGAATGGAAGAACTCCATTCAATATCTAAAAATCAAAAAGATCTATCCTTCTATTGTGGTATCAAATGTATGGTTTCCGTTGGTGCAAATCCAATCAACTCGTTTTAAATTTAAGATGAGAAAGAATTCTCCATTGATAGCAAATGATATCCATTAAGCAGGGGAAATACTATTTTAAAAAGCAGAAAAATTATGCCTTACTCTTGCAAGAACGGACTAACAGGGTCAGCTACTCAGCTAATCTTCATAATTAAATACCGTTACTGTATAAGTAGATCTCATTGTGAAAGACCTCGTACTGGATAATTATGGGTAGAGCCAAAGAGTGTGAACTGTACAAGTTAACAATAACATTGATTAAATGAAAGAAGGGCTCCGGTGTATAGAGAGGACCTCACCGTTTAAGAAGTAACCATAGAAACGATGGAACCCACTATATCCATTTATATTTACTACTTTTATGTGTTTTTGATACCTAATATCAATACAATTTTTTTCTAGGCATTTCACCTAGAAAAAAAAAAAAAAATCGTGGTCGGGAAGGTTATAGTAGCAAAAGCCATTGGAATTTAAATTTTATACATTGGAAGAATCCGTTTTGTTATTAATAGACTAGGATACGGGAAGGGAATAACTGAAAGAAAGGAAATCGATTAGTTATTCATCAAAGTTTCATTTATTCAATGACCAGAATTAAACGAGGGTATATAGCTCGAAGACGTAGAACAAAAATTCGTTTATTTGCATCAACCTTTCGAGGGGCTCATTCAAGACTTACTCGTACTATTACTCAACAGAAAATAAGAGCTTTGGTTTCGGCTCATCGGGATAGAGGTAGACAAAAGAGAGATTTTCGTCGGTTGTGGATCACTCGGATAAATGCAGTAATTCGCGAGAATAAAGTATACTTAAGTTATAGTAAATTTATACACAATCTGTACAAGAGACAGTTACTTCTTAATCGTAAAATACTTGCACAAATAGCTATATTAAATAAGAGTTGTCTTTATATGATTTCCAATGAGATCATAAAATAAAGAGATTGGAAGGAATCCGTTGGAATAGTTTAAATGGAGTTCCCTGGAGAATGAACTCTGGGAAGGTAGAGTAGAAATTAGTATGATAAAATATGATAAAGTCATCAAAATGAAGAAAGACGTTAAATAAAAAATATTTATTCCTCTTCTCCCATTTTTTTTCTTACGACAGGACATTTCGATTTTACGATTTTTCGAACAAAAAAAAAAAGTCAATCCGCATTTGAGTTTGGATTGGAATTTTATTTTGATTCAATTCAATTGAAGAGTCAACCTATTTTTTTTCTGGTTCTAAGACCAGCAGCTCTAGCGGTTGACTCGCTTCTTTCAAATTGTTTCTCATTATTAAGAAAAGGTAACGGAGATAAAATACGAGCTTGTTTTATAGCAATAGTAATTAATCGTTGTTGTTTTAAGGTCAATCTATTCACCCGTCTAGATAATATTTTTCCTTGTTCGCTAATAAATCGACTAATTAAACTCATGTTTCTATAATCAATTCGATCCCCCGATTGGATCGGAGGCAAACGCCTACGAAAAGATCGCTTAGATTTAAGAAAGATTCGCTTGGATTTATCCATGGTTTGTTTATTCCTTATCCTGAAAATCCCAATCCTATATTCTTAATTCTACATCATCTTTGATCCGATCGAAATAGGATTTGGTTTGTTTATATTTATTTGTTTATATTTTTTTATATTTAAATAAATTCAAAAATAAATTAAAATAAATTATATATATATATTGTTATATATAATATGTAATTTTTCATCTTCCTTGGAAGACTGACACACGAGCGATCGGTTCGATCTATTTCTTTATCTCCCCATGAATCGTATGTTTGTAACAACAGGGACAGAATTTTCTCAATTCCAATCGACTAGGCGTATTGTGTCGATTCTTTTGAGTAATATATCTGGAAATGCCCATTGATTCCTTATTAACACGATTTCGAACACAACTGGTACATTCCAAAATAACCGTTACTCGGACATCTTTACCCTTAGCCATGAACCTCCTTTGTTTTTTGATTCACTCAATTCTTTAATTTTCCGACCCGAAGCAAGGAAGAAGAAAGGACACAAAAATAGAAGCAGGTAACTCGAAATCAAATTATGAAAGAAATATTTTGTTGCAATCAATATAGTAATAAATAATAAGTAATATAATGATTTCTAACTATATTTATAATTTTTAATTGCCGTACAGTATTTCATTTTCAGTTAAGTATCTTGTATGATATTGTTGCCCCAACCACCGCATTTCCATTCTATTATTAATTTAATTTGAGCCTGAGCCCGAGTTCATAGTTTCACTGAGGGTGAAACCGCTTTTTCTTTGTTTTTTTTTTTTTTTTTAGAAAGAATAAGTAAAAAAAGAAAAAAAGAAAAAACAAAGAAAAAAAGAAGGGAGGGGTAGGGATTAGTTACAGATATTTGATTGTATCTCTAATCTTCTTCCCCCTTCCCATATCAATAGCTAGAATGAAAAAAAGGGGAATATCAACGCATCCGGAAAAAAACGATTGATCTCTATCAATAAACCTGCTAAAGACCCGAACCATAGAGTACTTACTACCGGTGCCACGGAGAGATATGTTTTTAGATCTCGCATTTTAAAAACTCCTCTTTCTGTATTCGTTATTGTAATTTTATTGTAATTTGTAATACATAATGGTAATACATATATGACCGGATGTGTATATGTAGTTAATGACTTACCACTTGTACGCGGAGTTCCTAATTCAAATTGAAATGTACAAAATAGATATTTATTAAAAGAAAAAAATACGTCCATTTCCGCCTTAAATTCCTAAAAAATATTAATTTTTTGTGGTAGATTTCATATTTATTTCATACTTTATATAAGTCTTTTACCATATTATATGTTTGTTATATGATATATGAGACCAAAAGGAAGAAGGAAGAAATGATAAGATAGTTTGTGTATATCAATGTAGGAAATAAAGATGTGGAAAACAAGACAGGGATTCTCTACAATGACACTGTAGACCAATTGAAAGGGATGTAGCGCAGTTTGGTAGCGCGTTTGTTTTGGGTACAAAATGTCACGGGTTCAAATCCTGTCATCCCTACCTATTACTTATCTTCTGAGCAGTAACGAGGGATCAATTGAGATCAATTAATAAAATTGTACATACATAATTAAATAAATATTTCATTTTTATTTTTTATAGTATATATATATGCAAGATAAATTGGGGTTACAAAATATTTATTGTGATAATAAAGCGCTCTTAGTTCAGTTCGGTAGAACGTGGGTCTCCAAAACCCGATGTCGTAGGTTCAAATCCTACAGGGCGTGATTCTGTGTTCTTGTTAATCGCGGGAGGTCAAAATTACACTAAAATAATTGAGCAGCAACCTAAATTTGACCTCCCGCGGATTAAAGGAAGTAGGAGGTCAATAAAAAACGAGATGTTAATTAATCAAAGATCCAA